GCTAGCGTAGCTTAACTAAAGCATAACACTGAAGATGTTAAGAAGGGCCCTAGAAAGGTTCCGTAAGCACAAAGGCTTGGTCCTGACTTTTCTATCAGTTTTAGCCAAACTTACACATGCAAGTATCCGCACACCCGTGAGAATGCCCTACAGTTCCCCGCCCGGGAACAAGGAGCCGGTATCAGGCACACGATTACGTAGCCCACAACACCTTGCTTAGCCACACCCTCAAGGGAATTCAGCAGTGATAGACATTAAGCCATAAGTGAAAACTTGACTTAGTTAAAGCTTAGAGGGCCGGTAAAACTCGTGCCAGCCACCGCGGTTATACGAGAGGCCCAAATTGATAGCCAGCGGCGTAAAGAGTGGTTAGGGATAATCCCACTAAAGTCGAACGCCTTCAGAGCTGTTATACGCTCCCGAAGGCAAGAAGCCCTACTACGAAAGTAACTTTAAACCACCTGACTCCACGAAAGCTGTGAAACAAACTGGGATTAGATACCCCACTATGCCCAGCCCTAAACCTTGATAATTAATTACATTTATTATCCGCCCGGGTACTACGAGCACCAGCTTGAAACCCAAAGGACTTGGCGGTGCTTTAGATCCACCTAGAGGAGCCTGTTCTAGAACCGATAACCCCCGTTAAACCTCACCCTCTCTTGTTTTTCCCGCCTATATACCGCCGTCGTCAGCTTACCCTGTGAAGGCCCCATAGTAAGCAATGTTAGTACAACCCAAAACGCCAGGTCGAGGTGTAGCAAATGAGAGGGGAAGAAATGGGCTACATTTCCTAACCAGGAAATACGAACAGTGTTGTGAAAGCAACATTAGAAGGAGGATTTAGCAGTAAGCAGGAAATAGAGAGTCCTGCTGAAACCGGCCCTGAAGCGCGCACACACCGCCCGTCACTCTCCCCAAGCCAGTCACAACCAATATATAATAAGATAAAAAGGCAAAGGGGAGGCAAGTCGTAACATGGTAAGTGTACCGGAAGGTGCACTTGGACAAAACAGAGTGTAGCTAAACCTAGAATAGCATCTCCCTTACACTGAGAAGATCCCCGTGCGAATCGGGTCGCCCTGAAACCCAAGAGCTAGCCCGCCCTTAAAATCCAATAAAAAACTATAAATAAACCCTAATTTACTAAACAATTTAATCAAACCATTTTTCCCCCTAAGTATGAGAGACAGAACGGGGACTCCGGAGCAATAGAAATAGTACCGCAAGGGAACGCTGAAAGAGAAATGAAATAACTCAGTAAAGTAAAGAGAAGCAAAGATTAAATCTTGTACCTTTTGCATCATGGTTTAGCAAGAGACCCCCAAGCAAAAAGAATTTTAGTTTGTTTACCCGAAACTGGGTGAGCTACTCCAAGACAGCCTAATTAATAGGGCAAACCCGTCTCTGTGGCAAAAGAGTGGGAAGAGCTTCGAGTAGAGGTGACAGACCTACCGAACCCAGTTATAGCTGGTTGCCTGGGAAGTGAATAGAAGTTCAGCCTCTCAGCTTCTCTAGTCTAAACTGGCCCACAGCCCGACCCAGACAACGAGAACCTTAGAGAGTTAGTCAGAGGGGGTACAGCCCCTTTGACCCAAGACACAACTTTAAAAGGAGGATAAAGATCAAATTTATACAAGGCATAATGTTTAGGTGGGCCTAAAAGCAGCCATCCCAAAGAAAAGCGTTAAAGCTTAAACATAACCCCTGCCTTTAATCCTGATAATTATATCTTACTCCCCTTTGACTACCAGGCCATCCCATACTTCTATGGGAGTGATTATGCTAATATGAGTAATAAGAAGGCTTAATAGGCCTTCTCCATGCACAAGTGTATTTCGGAACGGACAAACCGCCGAACATTAACGGCCCCAAACGAAGAGGGCATTAGAAACCAAATAGACAACCAGAAAACTTTCTAAAAATAACCGTTAACCCCACACTGGTGTGCCATCCAGGAAAGACTAAAAGAGGGAGAAGGAACTCGGCAAAAATACTTGAAGCCTCGCCTGTTTACCAAAAACATCGCCTCTTGCCCACTATATATAAGAGGTCCCGCCTGCCCTGTGACTTTACGTTTAACGGCCGCGGTATTTTGACCGTGCAAAGGTAGCGCAATCACTTGTCTTTTAAATGAAGACCTGTATGAATGGCACGACGAGGGCTTAACTGTCTCCTTCCTCCAGTCAATGAAATTGATCTCCCCGTGCAGAAGCGGGGATAAACACATAAGACGAGAAGACCCTGTGGAGCTTTAGACCCGGGGCGAGACCATGTCAAGAATGTCGGACAAACGACCTGAACTAATTGGACCCTTCCCTAATGTCTTTGGTTGGGGCGACCGCGGGGAAACAAAAAACCCCCATGTGGAATGGAAACACCCTATTTTCCACAACCAAGAGCCACAGCTCTAAGTAACAGAATTTCTGACCTACAAGATCCGGCAGAGCCGATCAACGGACCCAGTTACCCCAGGGATAACAGCGCAATCCTCTTTTAGAGCCCATATCGACAAGGGGGTTTACGACCTCGATGTTGGATCAGGACATCCTAATGGTGCAGCCGCTATTAAGGGTTCGTTTGTTCAACGATTAAAGTCCTACGTGATCTGAGTTCAGACCGGAGTAATCCAGGTCAGTTTCTATCTATGACATAGCTTCTTCCTAGTACGAAAGGACCGGGAGAAGGGGGCCCATACTAAAGGCACGCCCCACCCCCACCTGCTGAAACCAACTAAAACAGACAAGAGGGAATACCCAACCGCCTAAGAAAATGGCACGTTAAGGTGGCAGAGTCCGGCCAATGCAAAAGACCTAAGCCCTTTTTACAGAGGTTCAAGTCCTCTCCTCAACTATGCTCTCAACACTAATAAATTTTATCCTCAACCCTCTTATTCTAATTGTCTTCGTCCTTCTAGCTGTTGCCCTTCTAACACTGGTTGAACGAAAGGTGTTAGGCTATATACAACTGCGAAAGGGTCCTAATATTGTAGGCCCCTACGGCCTCCTCCAGCCTATCGCCGACGGACTTAAACTTTTTATAAAAGAGCCCGTTCGCCCTTCCACCTCCTCCCCCTTTCTGTTTCTCTTCACCCCCATGCTTGCCCTTACTTTGGCCCTAACACTGTGGGCACCCATACCTCTCCCTCATCCCCTTGCCGATATTAATCTTGGGGTACTTTTCCTCCTTGCCCTATCCAGTCTAGCTGTATACTCAATTCTTGGGTCTGGCTGAGCATCCAATTCTAAGTACGCCCTAATTGGGGCACTTCGTGCAGTCGCTCAAACCATCTCTTATGAAGTGAGCCTCGGCTTAATTCTTCTGAATGCTATTATTTTTACGGGCGGCTTTACACTACAGACTTTTAGCGTCGCCCAAGAAAGCACCTGACTTATTTTACCCGCTTGGCCCCTAGCAGCAATATGATATATTTCTACCCTCGCCGAGACCAACCGAGCCCCGTTTGATCTCACCGAAGGTGAATCTGAGCTCGTCTCGGGTTTTAACGTGGAGTATGCTGGAGGCCCCTTTGCTCTCTTTTTCCTGGCTGAGTACGCCAATATCCTCCTAATGAATACCCTCTCTGCTACACTCTTCCTTGGGGCTTCCCTTATCCATTATTTTCCCGAGTTCACGACCTCAAGCCTAATAATTAAAGCAGCCCTACTCTCCGTCGTTTTTCTATGAGTTCGAGCATCCTACCCTCGGTTCCGATATGACCAGCTTATACATCTAATCTGGAAAAACTTCTTACCTCTCACACTGGCTTTAGTTATCTGACACCTCGCCCTTCCTATCGCCTTTACTGGCCTCCCCCCTCAGCTATAGCATATGGAGCTGTGCCTGAAGCAAAGGGCCACTTTGATAGAGTGAATTATGAGGGTTAAAGTCCCTCCAACTCCTTAGAAAGAAGGGACTCGAACCCTGCCTGAAGAGATCAAAACTCTTAGTGCTTCCACTACACCACTTCCTAGTAAGGTCAGCTAAAAAAGCTTTTGGGCCCATACCCCAAACATGTTGGTTAAAATCCTTCCCTTGCTAATGAACCCTTATATTTTAGTTACTCTACTCTTTGGCCTGGTCCTGGGCACTACTATTACATTTACAAGCTCTCACTGACTTCTTGCGTGAATGGGCCTTGAGATGAATACCCTCGCCATTATTCCATTGATAGCTCAGCACCATCACCCCCGGGCCGTTGAGGCCACCACTAAGTATTTTCTGACCCAAGCCACCGCCGCGGCCATACTCTTGTTTGCCAGCACCACAAACGCGTGACTTTCAGGCCAGTGGGAAATTCAACAAATTTCCCACCCCGTCCCTACTACCATGATTACCCTTGCCTTGGCCCTTAAGATCGGACTTGCACCCCTCCACGCATGACTCCCCGAGGTCCTTCAAGGCCTAGACCTCACCACGGGCCTTATTTTATCTACATGACAGAAGCTTGCACCCTTCGCCCTCCTCCTTCAAATTCAACCCACCAACTCCCATATCCTTATTGCACTGGGGCTTACCTCCGCCCTTGTAGGAGGCTGAGGGGGTCTAAGCCAGACCCAGCTGCGGAAGATTCTTGCCTACTCATCGATTGCTCATTTGGGCTGAATGATCCTTGTATTACAATTCTCCCCCTCTCTCACCCTCCTTACCCTGCTCACGTACTTTATAATAACTATCTCAACATTCCTCGTCTTTAAAGCAAACAAGTCTACCACAATTAATATGCTCGCGACCTCCTGGGCTAAAGCCCCCGCCCTCACCGCAATCACACCCTTTGTTCTGTTATCCCTGGGGGGCCTCCCACCCCTCACTGGGTTCATGCCTAAGTGATTAATTCTTCATGAATTAACTAAACAGGATCTTGCCCCGGCCGCAACCCTTGCTGCCCTTTCCGCTCTCCTCAGTCTTTACTTTTACCTTCGACTCACCTACGCAATGACTCTTACCCTCTCCCCAAATAATCTCCCGGGAGTCACCCCATGGCGCCTACCTTCAATACAAGCTGCATTACCACTAGCCCTTTCTTCCTCCGCGACCATTTGCCTTCTGCCTCTTGCTCCAGCGGCTATGGCCCTTCTTACACCCTAGGGACTTAGGATAGCACCTAGACCAAGGGCCTTCAAAGCCCTAAGCGGGAGTGAAATTCTCCCAGTCCCTGATAAGACTTACAGGACATTAACCCACATCTTCTGCATGCAACGCAGACACTTTAATTAAGCTAAAGCCTCTCTAGATAGGCAGGCCTCGATCCTACAAGTTCTTAGTTAACAGCTAAGCGCTCAAGCCAGCGAGCATCCATCTACCTTTCCCCCGCCCAGCAGAGCAAAATGGGCGGGGGAAAGCCCCGGCAGGTCTTATCCTGCTTCTTCAGATTTGCAATCTGATATGTAAAACACCTCAGAGCTTGATAAGAAGAGGGATCTAACCTCTGTTTATGGAGCTACAATCCACCGCTTAACACTCAGCCATCTTACCTGTGGCAATCACACGTTGATTCTTCTCAACCAATCACAAAGATATTGGCACCCTCTACCTAGTATTTGGTGCCTGAGCCGGAATAGTGGGAACTGCTTTAAGCCTTCTCATCCGAGCAGAACTCAGCCAACCAGGCTCTCTCCTGGGAGACGACCAGATTTATAATGTTATCGTTACAGCACACGCTTTCGTAATAATTTTCTTTATAGTAATGCCAATCATAATTGGAGGCTTCGGAAACTGACTCATTCCTCTAATGATCGGTGCCCCCGATATGGCTTTCCCCCGAATAAATAATATGAGCTTCTGACTACTTCCCCCATCATTCCTACTTCTCCTGGCTTCTTCAGGAGTCGAAGCAGGGGCTGGAACCGGATGAACAGTTTATCCCCCTCTGTCTGGTAATCTAGCCCACGCCGGAGCATCTGTAGACCTAACTATTTTCTCTCTCCACTTAGCAGGAGTTTCATCAATCCTGGGGGCCATTAATTTTATTACCACCATTATTAATATGAAACCTCCCGCGATTTCACAATACCAGACTCCTCTCTTTGTGTGGGCTGTACTCATTACCGCTGTACTTCTCCTTCTTTCCCTCCCCGTTCTTGCTGCTGGCATTACAATGCTTCTGACAGACCGGAATCTAAATACCACCTTCTTTGACCCCGCTGGAGGGGGTGACCCCATCCTTTACCAACATCTGTTCTGATTCTTCGGCCACCCAGAAGTCTATATTCTAATTCTTCCGGGGTTCGGAATAATCTCTCACATCGTTGCATACTACTCTGGTAAAAAAGAACCTTTCGGTTACATGGGAATAGTATGAGCAATGATGGCCATCGGTCTTCTAGGCTTTATTGTTTGAGCACACCACATATTTACAGTAGGAATAGACGTAGACACCCGAGCATACTTCACATCAGCCACTATAATCATTGCCATCCCAACCGGTGTAAAAGTATTTAGCTGATTAGCCACCCTTCACGGAGGAGCCATTAAATGAGAGACGCCTCTCCTATGAGCTCTAGGCTTTATTTTCCTATTTACAGTGGGCGGCCTAACCGGTATTGTCCTAGCCAATTCTTCTCTAGATATTGTTCTTCATGACACTTATTATGTTGTAGCCCACTTCCACTATGTTCTGTCTATGGGGGCTGTATTCGCCATTGTTGCTGCTTTCGTACACTGATTCCCACTCTTCTCAGGCTATACCCTTCACAGCACTTGAACAAAAATCCACTTTGCCGTAATGTTCGTGGGGGTAAACCTCACCTTTTTCCCACAGCACTTCCTCGGGTTAGCTGGGATGCCTCGACGTTACTCGGACTACCCTGACGCCTACACCCTTTGAAACACCGTATCCTCTATTGGATCCCTTATTTCTCTAGTGGCTGTAATTATGTTCCTCTTCATTATCTGAGAAGCCTTCGCTGCCAAACGTGAAGTACTATCAGTAGAACTAACTGCAACGAATGTAGAATGACTGCACGGCTGCCCTCCCCCTTACCACACCTTCGAAGAGCCTGCCTTCGTTCAAATTCAACAAGCCTAGACCTAAACTCCACTCGGCCTATAAACGAGAAAGGGAGGAGTTGAACCCCCGTAAATTGGTTTCAAGCCAACCACATAACCGCTCTGTCACTTTCTTCATAAGACACTAGTAAAATTGTTATAACACTGCCTTGTCGAGGCAGAGTTGTGGGTTAGACCCCCGCGTGTCTTGACTGTAATGGCACATCCCTCTCAACTTGGATTTCAAGATGCAGCTTCACCTGTTATAGAAGAACTCCTTCATTTTCACGATCACGCCCTTATAATCGTTTTTCTAATTAGCACCCTCGTGCTTTACATTATTGTCGCTATGGTTACAACCAAACTAACAAACAAATTTATTCTCGACTCCCAAGAAATTGAAATTATTTGAACAGTCCTTCCGGCAATTATTCTTATCCTCATCGCCCTCCCCTCCCTTCGGATTCTTTATCTAATAGACGAAATTAACGACCCCCACCTAACCATCAAAGCCGTGGGCCACCAATGATACTGAAGCTATGAATATACGGACTATGAGGACCTAGCCTTCGACTCATACATAATTTCAACGCAAGACCTTACCCCCGGCCAATTCCGACTTCTAGAAGCGGACCACCGAATAGTAATTCCGGTAGAATCCCCCGTCCGAGTCTTAGTCTCCGCCGAAGACGTCCTTCATTCTTGAGCGGTCCCTAGCCTTGGTATTAAAATAGATGCCGTCCCCGGACGCCTTAATCAAACAGCTTTTATTTCATCCCGTCCTGGTGTATTTTATGGCCAATGTTCAGAAATTTGCGGGGCCAATCACAGCTTTATACCTATCGTGGTTGAAGCCGTCCCCCTAGAACATTTTGAAAACTGATCCTCCCTAATACTTGAAGACGCCTCGCTAAGAAGCTAAATTGGGCCTAGCGTTAGCCTTTTAAGCTAAAGATTGGTGACTCCCAACCACCCCTAGCGACATGCCGCAGCTCGATCCTTCCCCTTGATTTGCCATCTTAATATTCTCTTGATTAGTCTTTGCAATTGTTTTACCACCAAAAGTTCTGGCTCACACCTTCCCCAATGCCGTTACATCCCAAAGCGCAGTAAAACCTAAAACAGAATCCTGAACCTGACCATGACACTAAGCTTCTTTGATCAATTTATGAGCCCCACACTTTTTGGTGTGCCACTAATTGCCCTGGCACTAACCCTCCCCTGAATTCTTATCCCCAAACCTCTTTCCCGATGATTAAACAGCCGCCTCCTTACACTCCAAGGCTGATTTATTAACCGCTTCACCCAACAAATCTTTCAACCTATTAACCTTGGTGGACATAAGTGGGCTTCTCTTCTCGCATCCTTAATGCTGTTTCTAATTACATCAAACATGCTTGGACTTCTCCCCTACACCTATACTCCTACAACTCAGCTCTCCCTTAACTTAGCATTTGCTGTACCAATATGACTAGCCACCGTAATCATCGGATTGCGAAGCAAACCTACCTATGCACTAGGCCACCTTCTACCAGAGGGCACCCCCACCCTTTTAATCCCCATCCTAATCGTCATCGAGACAATTAGCCTATTTATTCGACCTATCGCCCTTGGAGTGCGACTGACCGCCAATCTAACAGCCGGCCACCTCTTAATTCAACTAATCGCCACCGGAGCATTTGTTCTTCTTCCCCTAATACCCACGGTCGCCATTCTAACATCGATACTTCTCCTCCTCCTCACACTCCTTGAAGTCGCTGTCGCTATAATCCAGGCATACGTCTTCGTTCTTCTCCTAAGCCTTTACCTACAAGAAAACGTCTAATGGCCCATCAAGCACACGCATTCCACATAGTAGACCCCAGCCCCTGACCCCTTACAGGCGCAGTAGGCGCCCTACTGATAACATCCGGCTTAGCAATCTGAATACATTTCCACTCAACCACACTACTAACACTTGGCCTCCTGCTTCTCCTGCTCACCATGTATCAGTGATGACGTGATATTGTTCGAGAGGGGACATTTCAAGGCCACCATACGCCCCCCGTTCAAAAAGGCCTTCGCTATGGCATGATTCTCTTCATTACCTCTGAAGTATTTTTCTTCTTAGGCTTCTTTTGAGCGTTTTATCACTCAAGCCTGGCCCCCACTCCTGAACTAGGAGGCTGCTGACCCCCCACAGGCATTACAACCCTAGACCCATTCGAAGTCCCTCTTCTAAACACCGCCGTCCTCCTTGCTTCAGGCGTTACAGTTACCTGAGCTCACCATAGCATTATAGAAGGCCAACGTAAACAAGCCATTCAGTCTCTTACCCTAACTATCCTCCTTGGCTTTTATTTTACATTCCTTCAAGGGTTAGAGTATTACGAGGCCCCATTTACAATCGCAGACGGAGTTTATGGCTCTACTTTCTTTGTAGCTACGGGCTTCCACGGCCTACATGTAATTATTGGCTCCTCTTTCCTTGCCATTTGCCTTCTACGCCAGATCCAATATCACTTTACATCTGAACACCACTTTGGCTTTGAAGCTGCTGCCTGATACTGACACTTCGTAGACGTTGTATGACTATTCCTTTACATCTCAATCTACTGATGAGGATCATAACCTTTCTAGTATTAAGTTAGTACGAGTGACTTCCAATCACCCAGTCTTGGTTAAATTCCAAGGGAAGGTAATGAACTTGGTCACGACCATAATTACTATTGCTATTGTACTTTCGACTGTCCTAGCCATCGTCTCGTTCTGGCTACCCCAAATAACCCCAGATTACGAAAAACTCTCACCATATGAATGCGGATTTGACCCCCTAGGCTCGGCCCGCTTGCCCTTTTCCCTCCGCTTTTTTCTCGTAGCCATCCTTTTTCTCCTTTTTGACCTTGAAATTGCACTCTTATTACCTCTCCCCTGAGGGGACCAGCTGCCCTCTCCCCTGATTACTTTTACCTGGGCCTCCTCCGTTCTAGCCCTGCTCACCCTAGGACTTATTTATGAGTGACTCCAAGGAGGACTAGAATGAGCTGAATAGGCAGTTAGTTTAAGAAAAACATTTGATTTCGGCTTAAAAGCTTGTGGTTAAAGTCCATAACTACCTAATGACCCCCGTACACTTTGCCTTCTCATCAGCCTTTTTTCTGGGCCTAGCAGGCCTGGCATTCCACCGCACCCACCTACTATCTGCTCTCCTCTGCCTAGAAGGGATGATACTGTCCTTGTTTATTGCCCTCTCCCTTTGAACCCTTCAATTGGACTCAACCAACTTTTCAGCCTCCCCTATAATCCTCCTGGCTTTCTCAGCCTGTGAAGCAAGCGCAGGCCTTGCCTTACTAGTTGCCACTGCCCGCACCCACGGCACTGACCACCTCCAAAGCCTAAACTTACTACAATGCTAAAAATCCTTATCCCAACCACCATGCTTATCCCCACAATTTGACTATCCCCTCCCAAACAGCTGTGGTCCACAACACTGCTCTACAGCCTAGTTATCGCCCTCGCCAGCTTAACCTGACTAAAAACCCCCACCGACACGGGATGGTCTTTCCTTAATTCTTATATGGCTACAGACCCCTTATCCACCCCCCTTCTGGTACTTACCTGCTGGCTCCTACCATTAATAATTCTTGCAAGCCAGAACCACACTTCTGCTGAACCTGTTAACCGGCAGCGCACATACGTTACACTCCTAACATCCCTTCAGATCTTTCTTATTTTGGCTTTTGGGGCAACCGAGGTCATTATGTTTTACATTATATTTGAAGCCACCCTCATCCCGACATTAATTATTATTACCCGCTGGGGAAACCAAACCGAGCGTCTAAATGCCGGAACTTATTTTCTCTTTTACACTCTCGCCGGGTCTCTCCCCCTCCTGGTGGCCCTTCTCATTCTCCAAAATTCAGCTGGCACGTTGTCCCTTCTTACCCTACAGTATGCCCCCCTAATTCACCTCACCTCCTACGCCGATAAACTCTGGTGAGCTGCCTGTTTGCTAGCATTCCTTGTGAAAATACCCCTTTATGGCGCCCACCTCTGGCTTCCTAAAGCTCACGTGGAGGCTCCTATCGCCGGGTCTATGATCCTGGCTGCTGTCCTCCTTAAGCTCGGGGGTTATGGCATAATTCGAATGATGACCATACTTGAACCCCTCACTAAGGAACTGAGTTACCCCTTCATTGTCTTTGCACTTTGAGGAATCATCATAACGGGCTCAATCTGCCTTCGCCAAACTGACCTTAAGTCGCTAATTGCCTACTCATCCGTAAGCCATATGGGTCTGGTTGCGGCCGGCATTCTAATTCAAACCCCTTGGGGATTTACTGGTGCACTTATCCTGATAATCGCCCATGGTCTCACCTCTTCAGCCCTTTTCTGCCTCGCTAACACCAATTACGAGCGGACCCATAGCCGGACGATACTTTTAGCTCGGGGACTCCAAATGGTACTCCCTCTAATGACTGCCTGATGATTTATTGCCAGCCTTGCCAATCTTGCTCTTCCCCCTCTCCCTAACCTGATGGGGGAGCTAATAATTATCACCTCCTTATTTGGTTGATCCGCCTGGACACTCATCCTTACTGGCACCGGAACTTTAATCACCGCTGGGTATTCCTTATATATATTTCTGATAACACAACGAGGGCCTCTCCCTCCCCACATTATTGCCCTAGACCCCACCTATTCTCGAGAACACTTACTCCTGACCTTACACCTCCTCCCCCTCCTCCTCTTAGTTCTCAAGCCAGAATTAATCTGAGGTTGAGCTGCCTGTAGATATAGTTTAAACAAAGCGTTAGATTGTGATTCTAAAAATAGAGGTTAAACTCCTCTTATCCACCGAGAGAGGCTCGACAGCAACGTTGACTGCTAATTTTCGTCACCGTGGTTAAACTCCACGGCTCACTCGCAGGGCTCCTAAAGGATAACAGCTCATCCGTTGGTCTTAGGAACCAAAAACTCTTGGTGCAAATCCAAGTAGAAGCTATGCACCCTACCCCTCTAATAATGACATCCTCCCTTACTCTCATTTTTATTCTCCTGTTATACCCCGTCTTAACCACCCTCTCCCCCCTCCTGAAACCCCCTACTTGGGCCCTAGACCAAGTTAAGACGGCGGTGAAACTTGCCTTCTTTGTTAGCCTTCTCCCCCTCTCCCTGTTTCTTAACGAAGGCGCCGAGGCTATCACCACCACCTGGACTTGAATAAACACCCTAACTTTTGATATTAATATTAGCTTTAAGTTTGACTTCTACTCTATTATCTTCACCCCGATTGCTCTGTACGTTACTTGATCTATTTTAGAGTTTGCCTCCTGATATATGCACGCCGACCCTTTCATGAATCGATTTTTTAAGTACCTCCTAGTCTTTCTGGTTGCTATGATTATTCTTGTTACTGCTAATAACATGTTTCAGCTATTTATTGGCTGGGAGGGTGTCGGGATTATATCCTTCCTTCTGATCGGATGGTGGTACGGACGGGCGGACGCTAATACCGCTGCCCTTCAGGCAGTTCTCTACAACCGAGTTGGGGATATTGGACTTATTCTTGCCATAGCATGGATCGCAATCAACTTGAATTCCTGGGAGATGCAACAAATATTTTCCGCGGCGCACGGCCTGGACTTAACACTCCCCCTCATAGGACTAATCTTGGCCGCCACCGGGAAATCTGCTCAGTTCGGACTTCACCCGTGGTTACCCTCCGCCATGGAAGGCCCTACACCGGTCTCCGCCCTACTTCATTCGAGCACTATGGTCGTTGCGGGCATTTTTTTGTTAATCCGATTAAGCCCCCTCATGGAACACAACCCTATTGCCCTTACTACCTGCCTTTGCCTTGGCGCCCTAACCACTGTCTTTACTGCCACCTGCGCTCTAACACAAAATGACATCAAAAAAATCGTTGCATTTTCTACCTCAAGCCAACTAGGCCTAATAATGGTAACCATCGGCTTAAATCAACCACAGCTTGCCTTTCTTCACATTTGCACCCATGCATTCTTCAAAGCAATACTCTTCCTATGCTCCGGATCAATTATTCATAGCCTTAACGACGAGCAGGACATCCGAAAGATGGGAGGAATACATCACCTCACCCCATTTACCTCTTCCTGCCTCACCATCGGAAGCCTCGCCCTAACGGGCACTCCCTTCTTGGCCGGCTTCTTTTCTAAAGATGCCATCATCGAAGCTCTCACCACATCTCACCTAAACGCCTGAGCCCTCACCCTTACCCTCCTTGCAACCTCCTTTACCGCCGTCTACAGCCTGCGTGTAGTATATTTTGTCTCCATGGGGTACCCTCGATTTAATTCCCTCTCTCCTATCAACGAAAACAACCCTGCGGTCATTAATCCTATTAAACGTCTGGCCTGAGGAAGTATCGTTGCAGGACTTATTATCTTGTCCAACATCCTCCCCCTGAAGACCCCGATTATGACTATGCCCTCCTCCCTTAAACTAGCCGCCCTCGCCGTTACAATTATTGGCCTCCTTACCGCATTAGAACTTGCCTCCTTAACTAATAAGCAATTTAAACCTACCCCTAACCTGGCACTTCACCACTTCTCCAACATGCTCGGATTCTTCCCCTCTATTATTCACCGGTTTACCCCTAAGAATAGCCTTATCCTCGGACAAACTATTGCCAGCCAGATGGTTGACCAAACCTGGATAGAGAAGGTAGGCCCTAAAGCGATTTCATCCGCGAACACCCCCTTAATCTCTACCACAAGTAACATCCAACAGGGCATGATTAAAACCTATCTTTCCCTCTTCTTCTTTACTATAGCTTTGGCTATACTTACCCTTCTCTACTAGACCGCTCGAACTGCCCCACGGCTTAGGCCCCGCGTTAGTTCCAGTACAACAAAGAGTGTTAGCAGCAGTACCCACGCCCCCATAATAAGTAATCCTCCCCCCATGGAGTATATTAAACCTACCCCTCCTACATCCCCACGAAACACAGAGAATTCGCTGAACTCATCCGCTGACACCCAAGAGCCGTTATATCACCCCCCTCAGAATAACCCTGCACAGAGCACAACCCCCACTACATACACCATCATCCCCCCTAGGACGGGCCAGCTCCCTCAGCTTTCGGGGTAGGGTTCTGCTGCTAAAGCCGCAGAGTACGCAAACACAACAAGCATCCCCCCCAGGTAAATTAAAAATAGAACAAGGGACAAAAAAGAGCCCCCGTGCCCTACTAGCACTCCGCACCCCATCCCCGCGACAATAACCAGCCCCAGGGCAGCAAAGTAAGGAGACGGGTTGGAAGCTACCGCCGCCAGCCCGAGCACTAAACCAAATAAAAATAAATATATTACATAAGCCATAATTCCCGCCAGGATTTTAACCAGGACCAATGGCTTGAAAAACCACCGTTGTATTCAACTACAAGAACCCTAATGGCCAACCTTCGGAAAACCCACCCCCTCCTAAAAATCGCCAACAACGCACTAGTTGACCTCCCAGCTCCCGCTAACATTTCAGTCTGATGAAATTTTGGTTCACTTTTAGGCCTCTGTCTAATCGCCCAACTTCTTACTGGATTGTTCCTGGCTATACATTATACCTCAGATATCGCCACAGCTTTCTCATCCGTAGCACATATTTGCCGGGATGTAAATTACGGATGGCTAATCCGGAATATGCATGCAAACGGCGCCTCTTTCTTCTTTATCTGCATCTACATGCATATTGGCCGAGGTCTCTACTACGGCTCGTACCTTTACAAAGAAACATGAAACGTCGGAGTAATTCTTCTCCTACTAGTTATGATGACCGCCTTCGTAGGCTACGTACTCCCCTGAGGACAAATGTCTTTCTGAGGTGCCACCGTCATCACCAACCTTCTCTCCGCCGTCCCCTACGTAGGAAATGCTCTCGTTCAATGAATCTGAGGGGGCTTTTCCGTAGACAACGCCACCTTAACTCGATTCTTTGCCTTCCACTTCCTACTTCCATTTGTCATTGCTGCCGCCACAATAGTTCACCTTGTCTTCCTTCACCAAACAGGATCTAACAACCCCACAGGCCTCAATTCGGACGCCGACAAAATCTCCTTCCACCCCTACTTTTCCTATAAAGATCTCTTAGGGTTTGCTGCCCTTCTAATTGCTCTCGTATCAATCGCCCTATTTTCCCCCAACCTTCTAGGAGATCCTGACAATTTCACCCCCGCCAACCCCTTAGTAACTCCACCACACATCAAGCCCGAGTGATATTTCCTATTTGCTTACGCCATTCTTCGTTCAATTCCAAATAAGCTTGGTGGTGTTCTAGCCCTGCTGTCCTCAATCCTCGTTCTTATGGTTGTCCCAATTCTACACACCTCAAAACAACGAAGCCTAACTTTCCGCCCACTTACTCAATTCCTCTTCTGACTTCTAGTAGCAGACGTTGCTATCTTAACATGAATCGGGGGAATGCCCGTTGAACACCCCTTCGTCATCATCGGCCAAGTAGCATCCTTTATTTACTTTTTCCTTTTCCTTGTCCTTACCCCCACCGTGAGCTGAATAGAAAATAAAGTTCTCGACTGACAATGCACTAGTAGCTCAGCATTTCAGAGCATCGGTCTTGTAAACCGAACGCCGAGGGTTAAAATCCCTCCTACTGCTCTCAGAGAAAGGAGATTTTAACTCCCACCCCTAACTCCCAAAGCTAGGATTCTGAACTAAACTATTCTCTGCCGGACGCCGCCCCACCCGTGCATATATGGATTATACCCATATAATGATATAGAACTATCTACACAACTGGTTATAGTACATTCATATAACTAGTACATACTATGTATAATAACCATTAATCTATATTAACCATTGGGTTTTTAGTCTAATAAATAAAGACACAACTGTAATTGTCCCAAGATTATTCCGTGCATGAAATAAAGAATAACGTTCCATGTAAACTTCGATTAACTCCTAATAATACCCTAAACTTAGGGCACTAATATACGTTATGTAGTAAGAGACCACCATCAGTTGATCCTTAATGAACACTCTTCATGATGGTCAGGGGCAATAATCGTGGGGGTAGCTCAACTGAATTATTCCTGGCATTTGGTTCCTATTTCAGGAACATCTATAGCTTGTCCCCCATACTTTCCTTGACGCTTGCATAAGTTAATGGTGGAGTACATAAGAGCGTTACCCACCATGCCGAGCGTTCACTCCAGCGGGCAGCTGGTTCCTTTTTTCTCTTTCCCTTCAACTTACATTTCAGAGTGCAGGCCGTCAAAGTTCGATAAGGTAGCCCATTTCCTTGTGAAAGGTAAATAGCTGAAGTTAATTAGGATATATACAGAAGAGTTGCATAACTGATATCAAGAGCATAATACTAATATTTTTCTCCTAACCCCCCCTCATTACCATTGTTACCCCCGGGTTTTTCCACGTTAAACCCCCCCTACCCCCCAACACTCGTAAGATCTCTGTCATTCCTGCAAACCCCCCGGAAACAGGAAAGACCCTACTAATATTGTTTTGCATCCCAAGATGTGTCTATTTACACTATTACAATATTGCAAAA